AAGATTTTAAGTTAAAAACTAGTGACCTTCAAAGTCTCCTTTAAAAGCCGCCCCTTTTAAATCTTATGAATATAATAAACTTAACTATTTCCTAAAAGATCAAAACTTTTTATGCAAAACACCAATATTCAAAATAAGTTTTAGTGAAAAAATCACATCTTCGAGGTTGCAACTCGACGTCTTTTATTTCCACTATAAAACTAATAAGAGAGAATCTTCTCATTATTAAATTTACAATTTAATGCTTCTTTTCGGCCATCTTATTTTCACGAAACGATGATTTTTTTCTACAAATCACAAAGACATTGGAACTCTATATTTTATTTTTGGCTCATGAGCTGGTATAGTTGGTACATCCTTAAGTTTAATTATTCGTGCCGAACTAGGACAACCTGGGAGATTAATTGGGGATGATCAAATTTATAATGTAGTAGTAACTGCTCATGCTTTTGTTATAATTTTTTTTTTAGTAATACCCATTTTAATTGGTGGATTTGGTAATTGACTTGTACCACTAATATTAGGAGCCCCTGATATAGCTTTTCCACGAATAAATAATATAAGATTTTGATTACTTCCTCCATCTCTATCTCTTCTATTAATAAGGGGGTTAGTTGAAAGTGGTGTTGGAACTGGATGAACTGTTTACCCTCCTTTATCTTCAATAGTTGCTCATGCCGGCGCTTCAGTTGATCTTGCTATTTTTTCTCTTCATTTAGCTGGTGTTTCTTCTATTTTAGGAGCAGTAAATTTTATAACTACTGTTATTAATATACGTCCTCAGGGAATAACAATAGATCGTATACCTTTATTTGTTTGATCTGTATTCATTACAGCAATTTTACTTTTATTATCTTTACCAGTATTAGCTGGAGCTATTACTATACTTCTAACAGATCGAAATCTAAATACTTCTTTCTTTGATCCTGCTGGAGGAGGAGATCCAATTTTATATCAACATTTATTTTGATTTTTTGGTCATCCTGAAGTATATATTTTAATTCTCCCAGCTTTTGGAATGGTTTCCCATATTGTAAATCAAGAATCCGGTAAAAAAGAATCTTTTGGTACTTTAGGAATAATTTATGCTATATCTGCTATTGGAATTTTAGGATTTATTGTTTGAGCTCATCATATATTTACTATTGGAATAGATGTAGACACTCGCGCTTATTTCACCTCTGCAACAATAATTATTGCTATTCCCACTGGTATTAAAGTTTTTAGTTGATTAGGAACTCTTCATGGAACTCAAATTAATTATAGACCCTCTTTATTATGAGCTTTAGGTTTTATTTTTCTTTTTACTGTAGGAGGATTAACAGGAGTAGTATTAGCTAATTCTTCAATTGATATTATTTTACATGATACTTATTATGTTGTTGCTCATTTTCATTATGTTCTTTCTATAGGAGCAGTTTTTGGTATTTTTGCAGGTATTACTCATTGATTTCCTCTTTTTACTGGAATTTCATTAAATCCTAAATGATTAAAAATTCATTTTCTTATAATATTTATTGGAGTAAATTTAACTTTTTTCCCTCAACATTTCCTAGGATTAAATGGTATACCACGACGATATTCTGATTATCCAGATGCTTATACAACTTGAAATGTTTTATCAACTATTGGATCTATTATTTCCTTAGTTGCTGTCCTTAGTTTTATTATTATTATTTGGGAAGCCTTAGTTTCTTGTCGTTATATTATATTTTCTATTTATTTTCCTACTTCTATTGAATGAAAACATTCTTATCCCCCTATAAATCATAGTTATATAGAAATTCCATTAATTTCTAATTACTAAAATGGCAGATAATATGTATAAGATTTAGAATCTTATAATGGAGATTCTTCTCCTTTTAGTACTTCTAAAATGACAGATAATATGTATAAGATTTAAGATCTTACAATGAGAATTTATTCTCTTTTAGAAATATATATATATATTTATATATAATCAATTAAATCTTTTAAATATATTTGTATATTTGACTTCCAATCAAAAAGACTAATTTTTTTTAGAAAAGATATTAATTAAGCTATAGTTTAATTATAAAACATATAATTTGCACTTATAAAAAATTTGAATAAATTAGCTTCATTTTATTTTTTAATATTAATAATTTTTAAATAATAAAATATTTACTAATGCCAACCTGAGCTCTTCTAGGTCTTCAAGATAGCGCCTCTCCTCTTATAGAACAATTAATTTTTTTTCATGATCATAGAATAATAATTTTAATTTTAATTATAACTTTAGTTAGTTATATATTAATTTCTTTATTTTTAAATTCTTATATTAATCGATTTTTATTGGAAAATCAAACTATTGAAATTATTTGAACAATTTTACCAGCTATTATTTTAATTTTTATTGCTCTTCCTTCTTTACGACTTCTTTATTTATTAGATGAAATTAATAATCCTAGAATTACATTAAAAACAATTGGGCATCAATGATATTGAAGTTATGAATATTCAGATTTCTTACAATTAGAATTTGATTCTTATATAATTCCATCTAATAAAAATGAAATAAATCAATTTCGTCTATTAGATGTAGATAATCGAACAATTCTTCCTATAAATACTCAAATTCGAATTTTATTAACTGCTTCTGATGTAATTCATTCTTGAGCTATTCCTGCTTTAGGTGTAAAAACAGATGCTATTCCCGGTCGTCTTAATCAAATTAGATTTATAATTACTCGCCCTGGATTATATTTTGGACAATGTTCAGAAATTTGCGGAGCAAATCATAGATTTATACCTATCGTATTAGAAACAATTCCAACAAATTCTTTCTTAAATTGAATTTCTTCTTCAAAAATATAATTAACATTTGATGACTGAAAAAAGTGCAAGTCTTTTAAACTTGTTATAGTAATTAATACTTCAAATGACTTCTTTTAATTATTTTAAGTTAAATTAAAATCCTAATAATTTAGAAAAGATAATTTTTCTTTTAACTTCTTTATCTCTTTTAACTTTAATTATTACAATTTTAATTATATTTATTGCCTCTTTTTTATCAAAAAAAATACTTTTAAATCGAGAAAAAATATCTTCCTATGAATGCGGATTTGACCCTAAAAGATCTGCTCGTTTTCCCTTTTCTTTACGATTTTTTTTAATTGCTGTAATTTTCTTAATTTTTGATGTAGAAATTGCTTTAATTTTTCCACTAGCATTTATTATTCAATTTTCTAATATTTTTTCTTGACTTTTTACAGGAAGATTATTTATTATTATTTTACTTTTTGGTCTTTATTATGAATGATCTCAAGGAGCTCTCGAATGAAAAGAATAATTTTCAATTATAAAAGATAAGCTAAAAAAGCTATTGGGCCCATACCCCATCAATGAGAATAATTTCCTCTCTTTTTAAAATTATATATTTTAAAAGATAGACTATAAAAGTCAACGAAATGATACTTCGAGAATGAGATACTATATTTCTCTCTTTTTAATAAATATTTTTATATAATTATAATCTATCTATCTTCTTTAAATATAATATTTTATTTTACATTAATGTTAGGAACCTTTTTAACTCTCTCTTCTTCTTCTTGGTTTAATGCTTGAGTGGGATTAGAATTAAATTTATTATCTTTTATCCCCTTAATTCTTTCAAAAAATAATAAATATTCTTCTGAAGCAGCCTTAAAATATTTTTTAATTCAAGCTTTAGGATCCTCTTTTATTATTTTTACTAGATCTATTTTATTTTTTTCATCCTTTTTCCCTTTAATTATAATTTGTAGTTCTCTTATTTTAAAATTAGGAGCAGCTCCTTTTCATTTTTGACTTCCTCAAATTATAGAGGGACTAAATTGACTGCAATTAATTATTTTAATAACAATTCAAAAATTAGCTCCTTTATTTTTATTAAATTATTTAATAAATTTTAATTTTATTATTTATATTATTTTATTTTCAAGAATATTATCTGCTTTCATTGGTGCTATTTTAGGAATAAATCAAACCTCTCTCCGAAAAATAATAGCTTTTTCATCCATTAACCATATAGCTTGAATATTAACCGCAATAATTATTAGAGAAAATATTTTACTTTTTTATTTTTTATTTTATTGTGTGATTTCTTCCTCAGTTGCTTTATTATTTTATTATGAACAAATTTATTATTTAAATCATTTAATAAATCTAACTAATAATTCTACCTCATCTAAAATAATTTTATTTATATCTATATTATCTTTAGGAGGCCTTCCCCCTTTCAGTGGATTTATACCTAAATGAATTTTAATTCAAGAAATAATAAATTTTAAATTATTTATTCCCCTAATTATTTTATTAATCTCAACTTTAATTACATTATATTTTTATTTACGAATTACAATTTTCTCTTTTTTATTTTCTTCTTCTAAAATAAAACAAAGACTTATATTAAATAAATATATAATAATTATAATTTATATTTTTCTTTTTATAAATATATTTAGCCTATTAATCCCATCTTCTATAATTTTTTTTTAAATATTTAAAAGTTAGTTAATTATTATAACATAAGTTTGTCACTCTTAAATAATCTTTTTAAGATACTTTTAAATTCCCCAAATAGCTCCTCTACTATGATTAAATTTAATATTAATATTTTTAATTAGATTTATTTTATTTTTTATTATAAATTATTTTATCTATATCCCCTCTAAAATAGAATCTTATAAAAAATTAATAAATTTTCAAAATAAATTTTGAAAATGATAACAAATTTATTTTCTATTTTTGAACCTTCTTCAAGATTACTAAATATATCTTTGAATTGATTATCTACTTTTATTGGTCTTATATTTATTCCCTATTTATTTTGAATTTCTCCTTCTCGTTGATCAATTTTATGAAATAAAATTAATTTATCTCTTTATAATGAATTTAAAACTATTTTAGGCCCATCTCAAAAAAAAAGAACTTTAATTTTTATTTCATTATTCTCTTTAATTCTTTTTAATAATTTTTTAGGATTACTACCTTATATTTTTACTAGAACTAGACATTTAGTAATAAATTTAACCCTCTCTTTACCTTTATGAATTACTTTTATAATTTTTGGTTGAATAAATTATTCCTTACATATATTTGCTCATTTAGTTCCTCAAGGAACTCCACCAATTTTAATACCTTTTATAGTTTTAATTGAAACAATTAGAAATATTATTCGCCCAGGTACTTTAGCAATTCGATTAACTGCTAATATAATAGCTGGACATCTTTTATTAACTCTTTTAAGAAATACTAATAATTTTTTAAATTCTTATTTGTTATTAATCCTTATTTTTTCTCAAATTTTATTATTATTATTAGAATCAGCAGTTGCTATTATTCAATCTTATGTTTTTGCTGTTTTAAGAACCTTATTTGCAAGAGAAATTAACTAATGTCTTCATCTCATGGTCGCCATGCATATCATTTAGTAGAAATAAGCCCTTGACCTTTAACTGGAGCTATTGGTGCTATAATATTAACAACAGGATTAATTAAATGATTTCATCAATTTAATATAAATCTTCTTTTTTTAAGCTTTATTGTTCTTATTTTAACTATATTTCAATGATGACGAGATATTACTCGAGAAAGTACATATCAAGGACTTCATACAAATATTGTTATTTCTGGTCTTCGTTGAGGAATAATTCTATTTATTGTATCTGAAATTTTATTTTTTTTTAGATTTTTTTGAGCTTTTTTTCATAGAAGATTATCTCCTACTGTAGATATTGGTATAATATGACCTCCTATAGGAATTAATCCTTTTAACCCTTTTCAAATTCCTCTTCTAAATACTATTATTCTTCTTTCTTCTGGAGCTTCTGTTACTTGAACTCATCATGCAATTATAGAAAATAATCACTCACAAGCAACTCAAAGACTTTTATTAACAGTTTGTTTAGGAATTTATTTTACTTTTCTTCAAGCCTTTGAATATTTAGAAGCTCCTTTTACTATTGCAGACTCTGTATTTGGTTCTACATTTTTTGTTGCTACTGGATTTCATGGTCTCCATGTAATTATTGGTACTACTTTTCTTATAATTTGTTTATACCGATTATATAATTATCATTTTTCTTCTTCCCACCATTTTGGATTTGAAGCTGCTGCTTGATATTGACACTTTGTAGATATTGTATGATTATTTCTCTATATTTTTATTTATTGATGGGGTAGATAATATATTTACTTTATTTTAATTAAAAAGTGAAATTTTACATTTAGTTTCGACCTAAACTTTGGCTTATTTAGCCTTTAATTTTAGAAGAAACCAAAAAGAGGTAAACTATTGTTAATAGTAAAATTGAAAATTTTTTCCTTCTAAGTAAGATATATATAAAAAAGCTTCTAACTTTTATTTTAAGTGGTTTAATTCCATTAATATCTTATTTTTATAGTGTAATAAACACTTTACTTTTTCAAAGTAAAACTAAAGTATAAACTTTTAAAAATATACACTTATACCCACTTATATAATTAAATTCTTTTAGATTAATAAATCTCTTTTGTAGCTTCAATACAATATTCTTTATTATAAATTATAAAAGAATAAAATATCATAATTATTAAATTTTATTATATTTATAAAATATATTAATTAAATATTGATATAAATTATAAAAAATAAAATAATTAGTATTCTAATTAAAAATATTTTTATAAATACTTTTAATTTATTATAATGAATTAATTGTCCTTGTTTTCTAGTTTTCATAATAAATATAAATAACCCTTGACCTCCTATTTTTTCTAACCATCCAACATCTCCCAATTTAAATAATCCTCTTCCTATTTTTAATCTCCTATGAGATATATTTAATGTAGATAAATAAGGAATAAATCATATAGACCCTATAAAAATAATAATAATATAAAATCGTAAAGAAACTAATGTATAATTTAAAAATAAATTATTAAAAAAATATCCTATCAATCCTCCTAATCCTCTAATAATTAAAACTAATAATTTTATAGGTAAAGTTAAACAAATTATATATGTTTCTGGAAAAATAATTCAAGAAAGAAATGCCCCTCTTAAAATAGCTCCCAATCTTAATCCCAATATTGGATTAATTATAATAATAGAATTATCTCTAATTCTTCTAATTACAGTTAAATTAAATTCACCTGTTAATGTATAATAAACTAATCGGAAAGTATAACAAACTGTCAATCCTGTTGCTAAAATAAATAACATAAAAGATATTATATTAATATTTCTTATAAAGGCCACTTCTAAAATAAGATCTTTAGAATAAAATCCTGCTAAAAAAGGAATACCACATAATGCTAAATTAGATAAATTTAAACATATTCTAGTTAAAGGTAATATTTTTGATAATCCTCCTATACTACGAATATCTTGGTATTCCTTTATATTATGAATAATAACTCCAGCACATATAAATAATAAAGCTTTAAATAAAGCATGTGTTAATAAATGAAAAAATGCAAGTTCTTTAAAACCTAAAGCTAAAATTCTTAATATTACACCTAATTGACTTAAAGTAGAAAGAGCAATAATTTTTTTTAAATCATATTCAAAATTAGCCCCTAATCCTGATATAAATATTGTTAAACAAGAAATTAATAATAAAAAAGACTGAATACCAGAATTTTCTAATCTTGGACTAAATCGAATTATTAAATATACTCCTGCTGTTACTAATGTTGAAGAATGTACTAAAGCAGAAACTGGAGTTGGAGCCGCTATTGCTATAGGTAGTCAAGCTGAAAAAGGAATTTGAGCTCTCTTAGTTATTGCTGCAATTACTACTAATAACTTTAATATTATTCTAATTTCATCTCTTAAATAAAAAACATAATAAATAAAATTTCAACCTCCTAATCTAAATATTAAACCAATTCTCAATAAAATAGCAACATCCCCAACTCGATTAGATAAAATAGTTATTATTCCTGCATTTGCAGATTTTTCATTTTGATAGTAAATTACAAGAATATATGAAATAAACCCTAACCCATCCCATCCTAATAAAATTCTAATTATATTGGGGCTAATAATAAGAAATATTATAGAAAAAACAAAAGCTAATACTAATCAAATAAATCGATTAATATTATAATCTCCTTCTATATAATCTCCCCTATAATATAAAACTATAGCAGAAATAAACAAAACAAATCTTAAAAATATTAAAGATATTCAATCAAAAATATAAGTAACTACAATTCTAGCTCTATTTAACATTAAAATATCTCATTCAATAATATAACATTTATTTAAAATTATTACCAATATTGAAATACTTAAAAAAAATAAAGATATTCTACTTAAAAAAATTATTCTCACTAAATTTATAGATATTTTTCAAATTATAGTTTAAAATAAAATTTCATATCTTTAGTACCACAAACTAATATTTTTATTAAACTATTTAAACAAAAATTAAATATAATTAAATTTCTCTTTAAAATTAATAAATTTAATGGAATTCAATGAAGACTTAAAATTAAATATTCTCGAACTTTTCCTGAACAACAAGAATATAAAGAATTATAAAATAAACCATGTTGTCTTAAAGAATATAAATATAAAGTATAAGCAGCACTAAAAAAAGATAATAATCTCACCCCTACTATTATTATTTTTCTTCATCTAATTAAACTTATAATAATATTAATTTCTCCCAATAAATTAATAGTAGGAGGAGCAGCTATATTTCTAATTCTTAACAAAAACCATCAAATAGCCATTCTTGGTATAAATCCTAATAATCCTTTATTAATTAAAAGACTTCGTCTTCCTATCCGCTCATAAACTATATTAGCTAAACAAAATATTCCAGATGAACATAATCCATGCCCAATTATAATAACAACAGCTCCATTTACTCCCCACCATCCAAATATAATTAAACCTCTTATTACCAAACCTATATGAGCCACAGAAGAATAAGCAATTAAAGATTTTATATCTATTTGTCGTAAACATCTTAAACTAATTATAACTCCCCCCAAAATTCTAACTCCTACTCATATTCATCTTATTATTTTATTAATTTGTCTAAATAAAGGCAAAATTCGAATTAATCCATAACCTCCTAATTTTAATAAAATCCCAGCTAAAATTATAGACCCTGCTACTGGTGCCTCAACATGAGCTTTAGGTAATCATAAATGAAATAAATATATTGGAAGTTTTACTACAAATGCTATAATTCTTCTAAAAAATCAAATAAATATTATTATATTATTAAATGTAAAATTATAAATTATATTTATATTTAATCTTCCACTTTCCTTATAAATTCTAAATAAAGAAATTAATAAAGGCAATGATGCAAATAAAGTATAAAATAACATATACACTCCAGCTTGAATTCGTTCTGGTTGATAACCTCAACCTAAAATTAAAATAAATGTTGGAATAAGAGTTGCTTCAAATCTAATATAAAATAATAAATAATCTATTGTACTAAAAGTAATTAATAAAAATATTAATAAAACTATATTTACTCTTAAAAACATAAAAATATAATTATTATTAAATTTAATATTTACTCTAGCTCTAATAATAAGAGATATAATTCATAATCTCAAAAAAATTAATATATACCTAAAATAATCTATTCCTCAAAATCTTCCTAAATTATAAATATAAAAATCATGTCTACAAAAAACACTAAAAAGAAAACAAACAAAAAATAAACCAACTTGAATTATTCTTCATTCCTTTATAAAAATTATTATTACTATTAAACTAATAATAAATTTTAACACTCTAATCTCCTAAATCTATTAAAATAATCATTTCCATGTGTCCGCACAATAGAAACTAATAAAGATAATCCTATAGCCCCTTCACAAACAATTAAAGTTAAAAAAAACAATACAAAATAAATCTCTCTTCCAGTATTAGAAATTTGTCTTCTCATAAAAAAAAAAATACCTAATATAATAAATTCTAAACTTAATAATATATTAAGTAAATGTTTTCGATAAGAAATAAATCTTCAAACTCCTCTAAAAACTATAAAAAAAGAACTATAAATAAATAACTTAATAAAAATTAACATTAGTTTTAATAGTTTAAAAAAAACTTTGGTTTTGTAATCCAAAAATAAATTATTTATTTTTAAAACTTTAAGAAGTATATATGTATATATATATATATATCCTAAAATCATTCTTATTTTATTATCTTTTATTTTTATTTTATCATTAATTTTCTTTAATCTTTCCCATCCATTAGCAATAGGCTTAACACTCTTAGTCCAAACAACTTTAATTTCTATTACTTCAGGACTTGTTAATAAAACTTTTTGATTTTCATACCTTTTATTTCTAATTTTTTTAGGAGGAATATTAGTATTATTTATTTATGTGTCTTCTCTTGCTTCTAATGAACAATTTATTTTAAATAATTATTTTTTATTTATTATTTTTTTTTTATTACTATTATTTTTATTTTTCTTTTTTATAATAGATCCTCTTCTATTAAATAATAAAATCCAAATCTCCTATTCTTCTTTTATTTATCCTTTAAATTCCAGAATACTCTCTGAACTTACAAGAACTCTTTATAATTCTCCTTCTATAATACTTACTCTTTTTATTATTAGATATCTTCTATTAACTCTACTTATTATTGTAAAAATTATAATAATTTTTTCAAGCCCTCTTCAATTATCAAATTAATGATAAACCCAATTCGTAAAACACACCCTTTATTTAAAATTGCCAATAGAGCCTTAATTGACATACCTATTCCTAGAAATATTTCTATTTTTTGAAATTTTGGCTCTTTACTTGGACTATGTTTAATAATTCAACTTATTACTGGTATTTTTCTAGCCATACATTACATTCCTTTTATTGATTTAGCCTTTTCAAGTGTTAATCATATTTGTCGAGATATTAACTATGGTTGACTTCTTCGTACTATTCATGCAAATGGTGCTTCTTTTTTTTTTATTTGTTTATATCTTCATATTGGACGAGGAATTTATTTTGGATCTTATCTTCTTTTATACACTTGAATAATTGGAGTAATAATTCTCTTTATTGTTATAGCAACTGCATTTTTAGGATATGTTTTACCTTGAGGTCAAATATCATTTTGAGGAGCTACAGTTATTACAAACTTATTTTCTGCAATTCCATACTTAGGAAATAATTTAGTTCAATGAATTTGAGGGGGATTTGCGGTAGAAAATGCAACTTTAACTCGTTTTTATACTTTTCATTTTTTATTTCCTTTTATCTTAAGTGCTTTTTCAATAATTCATATTCTTTTTTTACATCAAATAGGTGCCAATAATCCACTAGGTTTTTCAAGACAAATAGATAAAATCCCTTTTCATCCATATTTCACCTTTAAAGATATTGTAGGATTTATTATCCTAATAATAATATTAATTATATTAACATTAATAAATCCTTATTTACTAAGGGATCCAGAAAATTTTATTCCTGCAAATCCTTTAATAACTCCACCCCATATTCAACCAGAATGATATTTTTTATTTGCCTATGCTATTCTTCGCTCAATCCCTAATAAATTAGGTGGAGTAATTGCTCTCATATTTTCTGTTATAATTATTATAATTTTACCTTTTACCCATTTATCTAAATTCCAAAGATTATCTTTTTACCCTTTAAACCAAATTCTTTTTTGATTCATAATTTCAATTTTTCTCCTTTTAACTTGAATTGGAGCTCGTCCTGTTGAACCTCCTTATATTATTATTGGTCAAATTCTTACTATTATATATTTTATATTTTTTATTATAAATCCCCTTCTATCTATAAAATGAGATAATTTTTTAAAGTAATTATTTAGTTTATATATAAAACAAATGTTTTGAAAACATTAAAAAAGTAAATACCTCTTAATAATTATTATATCTCAAAAAGAAAACTAATATTTTTATCTTTAATTCCCAAAATTAAAATTTTTATTAAACTACTTTTTGTAACTTTTTATTTATTTAAATTATTAAACAAAAATAAAATATTTTTATTCCAAAAAAAAAAATTAAATAATTTAAAGAAATTGGTAAAAATTTTTTTCATGCTAAATATATTAATTTATCATACCGTAATCGAGGAACTGTTCCACGAACTCAAATAAAAACAAAAAAAATAATAAGTAATTTTACATAAAATAAACTCCTATTTGGATTTCCTCCTATAAATATTAAAACAAAAAATATTCTTATAAATAAAATTCTAGCATATTCTGCCATAAAAATTAATGCAAAAGCCCCTCTTCTATACTCAGTATTAAATCCTGAAACTAATTCAGATTCTCCCTCTGCAAAATCAAAAGGAGTTCGATTTGTTTCTGCTAAACAAGAAGCAAATCATATTATTGATAATGGTATTACTATTCAAATAAATCATATTCTTTCTTGATACAAATTAAATTCTTTTAAATTAAATCTTTCAATTAAAAAAATAAAAGATAATAAAATTAAAGCTAATCTTACTTCATAAGAAATAGTTTGAGCAACAGCTCGCAATCTTCCTAATAAAGAATATTTACAATTAGATGCTCATCCAGCTCTTATTATAGAATACACCCTTAAACTCAAACATCTTAAAAAAAAAAGAACTCTCATATTAAATCTTAAAAATCCTCTCTCATATGGTAAAATTACTCATACTAATAACGCAATAAATAAACTAAAAATAGGAGAAAAATAATAAGGAAAAAAATTAAATATTATTAATACAGTTTGTTCTTTAGAAAATAATTTTACAGCATCTGAAAATGGTTGCAAAATCCCATTATATCCAACTTTATTAGGACCTTTACGAATTTGAATAAATCCTAAAACTTTACGTTCTAAAAGTGTAACAAAAGCTACTCTAATTAAAACACAAATAATTAAAATTAAATAATTTAAAAATATTATAATTCATAGCATAAATAAATTAATAATTTATTATTTATATATTTTTTTATTAAATAATATTAATATAAAAATAATTTTACTTTTATTGTTTTTATTATAATTAATAATTAAATAAAATTGGACTCAACTTTAAAAATACCAAACTTATAATTTATTATATAATTATATATTATATAAAATAATTATTATATACTTATTATAAGTTTGATTCTAACTTAATTTCTTATACTATAAATAAAAATACATGAAAATTCTTAAATTCCTATAATTATAAAATTAAAAATAAACAAATTAATTTAATTATTAAATAAAATCTCAGTATATAATATTAATTAATTAATTAATGTTAGAATTAATATTTATAAATATTCAGACCAAATATTGTGCCAGCAGTCGCGGTTATACTTTATGAAAAAATAAGAAAATTTTAGTAAATAGTAAAATAAAATAAAATTTATAAATACTTTATTATTATAAAAAGTAAAATTATTAAATAAATAATAATTAATTTATTTTTATTATATTTAAAATACTATAAAAATTAAAACATAAACTAGGATTAGATACCCTACTATATTTTATATAAAATTATATTACTTGATTATTAATAGATAAATTCTTTAAATTCAAAGAATTTGGCAGTATTTTAGTCTAGTTAGAGGAACTTGTTTTATAATCGATACACCCCGTAAAATCTTACTTATTTTAAATAATCTGTATATCGTCATTATAAGATAACTTTTATAAAATAAGTTATTATAAATAAATATTTTTAAATATATTAGATCAAGGTGCAGTAAATAAATAAGAAAAAATGAGTTACAATAATACTTATTTATAAACGAATCATAAAAATAAATATATATGTAAAGGTGAATTTAATTGTAATATTTTTTTAAAATAATAATTTGATATAAGCTCTAAAATATGTACATATCGCCCGTCACTTTCATAATTAAAATGAGATAAGTCGTAACATAGTAGATATACTGGAAAGTGTATCTAGTCTTAAGTATAAAGCTTATATAAAGCACTTCATTTACACTGAAAAGAATAATTATAAATTAATTAATACTAAAAACTAAATTTTACTATAATTATATAAATAAAAAATAATATTAAAAAATAATTTAAAATATTTAAGACCTAGTATAATTTATATAAATAACTAATTAAGTAATAGTTAAATAGTATTGTAAAAGAAAATTTAAATAATTTATATTTTATATTTTTTTAAAGAAATAATAAATATTTGTATCTTGTGTATTATAAAAAATCAAAATAATATTTATATAAATTTATCTCGAAAAAAGAATAGCTAAATTAATATAAAATTTTTTATATCAATAAAATTTATAATATTAATTTTAGAAATGAAAAATTAATCGAATCTTTATATCTAGTTTTTATTAAAATGAATTTAATTCAACTTATATTTTATAAATAAATATAAATAAAGAAAATAAAAGTAAAGTTTTATTTTCAATAATTAAAATAATATGAAAATTAAATAAAAAAAATAATAATTAGGACTTAAAGTCTCCATATTTATAAAGTATTTTAACTAATAATTAACTTTAAATAATTTATTTTATTTTCTATTTCTACTAAATAAAATTAATTTTTTCTTTAATATTTTTAATTATAATGATTTTATTAGTATATAAAAATATTAAAAATAATAATATAAATTAATATAAACTTTATAATTATTTTTTTTTATTTAAAAAAGAAACTCAGCAAAAATTTTTTCCGCCTGTTTAACAAAAACATGGCTTTATGTATTTATATAAAGTCTAACCTGCCCACTGAAAATTTTTAAAGGGCCGCAGTATCTTAACTGTGCAAAGGTAGCATAATCACTTGTCTTTTAATTGAAGGCTTGAATGAACGGTAGAACGAGAAATAATCTGTCTCTTTTAAAAAAATTGAATTTTACTTTTAAATGAAAAGGTTTAAATAAATTAAAAAGACGATAAGACCCTATAAATCTTTATATTAATAATTATTTTTTTTAATTATAAATAAATAAAAAATAATAATTATAATATTTTATTGGGGAGATATAAATATAATTTTTAACTATTTTATTTTTATAACAATAATATTTGATTTATTATAATGATCCTTTTTAAAGATTACAAAATTAAGTTACTTTAGGGATAACAGCGTTATCTTTTTTAAGAGTCCATATCGAAAAAAAAGTTTGCGACCTCGATGTTGAATTAAAAGAATCCACATAAACGCAAAAGTTATAAAGGAAAGTCTGTTCGACTTTTAAAATTTTACATGATTTGAGTTCAGACCGGCGTAAGCCAGGTCGGTTTCTATCTTTTAATAATAATAAATTATTTTAGTACGAAAGGATTAAATAATTAAAATATTTTTATAATAAAGATTAATATTACTTCTTAAAAAAATAAATATTATATATAATATATATATATATACATTAAAATATAAATTATTTATAAATATTTATAATTTATTAAATTATAAAAATATTATAATAATTATAAATAATATTTAAATAATATATCTTACTTATTTCTTTTTAAATATTTTAATTATAATCTTTATTTTATATTATTTTTTTTAATTATAATTTTTTATGTAATAATTATTTTTTATATTGAAATATTATTTATATTAAAATTTTTCTATTTTAACGATATACTAAACTTGATACAATAATAAATATTAATTACTTAGTCCCTCTACTAATTAAAAATAAATATATAGAGCGAACGATTTATAACAATTTATCATATATTTAAATTAATTCTTTTATAATAAAATAATTAAAGTCTATATTTTCATCCCTGCACCTTTTTAATATATCTTTTATTAAATCTTTTTTTTATTATAAATTTTCAATTTTATATTTTATTTCTTTACTCTATTATATTTCTCCTAACAAAAACTATGAAAATCAAGATATTTTTTCTTTCCTCTTTTGCTAAAAAAAGAAAAAAATATCTTGATTTTCATAAAGATATACATTAATTTAATATAAACAATCAAGTTCTTTAAAATATCATAAATTCTTTACTTATATACTTATAAATTATATTTTATTTTTATTATTTTATTTTATCCTATTCTAATATTTTTATTAAATTTTTCTATTCTCAAAATTAATTTATAATTTTTTATACTTTTATATATATATTTTCTATTAATCCAATAATATATATATTCAAATCTATTTTCATTCTTCATTACATTAATTTTTTTTTCTATATATTTTTAAAATAAAAGAATTATTTTAATTAACACAAATACTTTTATTTCATGTAATTAATTTAATATAATTATATATATTGAGCGAACATATTATTATACTTAACATTCTATATAAAATTAATATTTATATTATAATTTATTATATAAAATTTTTATAAATTTTATATAAAAAATATTTAAATATTTATAATTAATTATATTCTATTTTTACTATTTTTATATATTAATTAATTATATATATATATATATATATATATCTATTAAAATTTATATAAATTAATTATTTTTTTATAATAATTTATTTAATAATAATTAAATATTTAATTATATATATACATATATATCTATTAAAATTTATATGAATTAATTATTTTTTTATAATAATTTATTTAATAATAATTAAATATTTAATTATATATATTATTTTTTTTTTATTAATTCTCTCTTCTCTTTTCTTCCCCCCCCTCCTTTTTAAGAAAAAAATAAACTTTTGGAAATTTTATTATAAACTATAATGCCTTTAATATTTATATATATATATAATATATATATAAATATATAAACTTCTTATTATCTCTTATTTATTATATAAAAAATATTAAATATTATAATTATATTTTTTAAATAATAAATTTATTAATTATTAATTTATTTAATTTTTTACTTTTATCTATAATATTAGTTATTTATATATTTTACCAACTTTTTAAATTTTATATATATATA